ATAACACAAAACTTCTCCACCAATTCTTTCTAGTCGAGCCTCCCGGTCTGTGATTATACCTCGAGAAGTAGAAAGAATTACAATCCCCATTCCGCCTAAAATTCTAGGAATTTTTTGATAGTTAGAATAGATTCTTAACCCAGGTCGGCTGATCCGTTTTAAATTTAGACTAGTTTTATATAATACTTTTCTATTCCTTCTATGTCGTAGGGTTAAAACAAAAAAAAAATTGTTGTCTTCTCGGTGTTTCCTCACATTTTCAATAAAACCTTCTTGTAAAAGTATTTTAATAATGTTTTCGCTGATGTTAGTAGATGCTATTTGAACGGTTCCCTTTCTATTCATGTCAGCATTTCGTATGGAGGTTATTATGTCAGCAATAGTGTCTCTACCCATGATAAACTCAACTTTTATTGCCCCCGAATTTTGTATAATCAACATACTTTTTTTTCTTTTATTAAAAATTTAATAATTTTTTTTAATAAAGAAAGGTATATGCACGAAACAAAATTGACTAATTTTTTTTAATTTAATCAATTTCATTCAATTCAAATATTATAACTATATGATGTTTCTAGTTTATATCTTAGAATCTCATCTTATTATCTTATAATATCTTATTATTACTATTCTTAAATAATGCTTTATTTTATAATACTTCAGGTGCTAATGAAACTATTTTAGTAAAATTTAATTGTCTCAATTCTCGGGTGATTGCGCCAAAAATTCGAGTCCCCTTTGGATTTCCGTCTTGATCAATCACAACTGCAGCATTGTCATCATATCGTATTATCATACCGTTGTCACGTTTGAGTTCTTTACAAGTACGTACAATTACCGCTCTGATCACTTCAGATTTTTCTAAAGGAGAGTTTGGTACTGCTTCCTTTATTACAGCAACAATAACATCACCGATACGCCCGTATCGGCGATTATTAGTTCCTATGATTCGAATACACATCAATTCTCGGGCTCCGCTGTTATCTGCTACACTCAAATGGGTCTGAGATTGGATCATAACCTTTTTTGAATCTATTATTTCAATGCAAAAGGAAAAAAGAAATATTGTTTGTTCAAAAAAATAAACTTGTGATTTTTTTTTCATGTCAACGGCCCGACCCTTTTTGCTTTGGTTCTATATTCCTAATCGCTATCCCGAAATAATGAATTGAGTTCGTATAGGCATCTTTGAACCCGCTATTTCAATAGCTTTTCTGGCTATATTTTCTGCTACTCCACCGAGTTCATAAAGTATTCTACCGGGTTTAACTACAGCTACCCAATATTCGGGAGCTCCTTTTCCCGAACCCATACGCGTTTCCGTAGGTCTTACAGTAACGGGTTTGTCGGGAAATATACGTACCCATATTTTTCCACCGCGGCGTACATTTCGTGTCATGGCGCGACGTCCCGCTTCTATTTGTCTAGACGTAATCCAAGCGGGTTCAAGTGCCTGAAGAGCATATCGACCAAAACAAATACGATTACCTCGATAAGAAATTCCTTTCATTCTTCCTCTATGTTGTTTGCGGAATCTGGTTCTTTTGGGGTTATAGTTGATGTTTGTTTCGCAATTTCATCTCTACTACAGAACCGGACATGAGAATTTCTTCTCATCTAGCTCCTCGCGAATTAAATGGTTATGATTAAAAAAATCTACATGTTGTTGATAAATAATATACTGAATCAAATACAAATAATATTATCTGAATATTGGGATTCCTTTCTCGTCTATTTTTTTTTATTTATTATAAGTTTGTTATTATAAAACTCAAAAAATAAATTTATATCTTTTATATATATTTATATACTTCAATATGTAGAAATATATAGAACTATATTCTTTATTTTTCTATATATATATATAGATATCGAAGATTTATAGATTTATAATTTTAGATTTAGAGATAATTATTTCTATTTATAGATTTGTAGATAATGTCCTGAACATAAAAACCTTCGCGGGCGAATATTTACTCTTGCAATTGTAATATTGACTTCATTTGTAGGATTAACTCATAAATAACTTCTCAGAATAAATCGAGTGTCTTTTGGTTCCTTTCGCCATCCTGCCCAATAAATCATTAAAATTCGTTTTCAATAGAATCCTATGTATTTACAGGTTCCGTCGTTCCCATTGCTTCTTGTTAATGGTTAGGTTTTAATTATACAATGAAGCCATTTGTTCAATTTTGTTCTTGAGTCAATTTTTTTAGTCTTTATTGGCTCGAGGCTCTTTATTTTTTTGGGGTCTATAAACGCATTCAGTTAATTATATTATAGAGCTATTCTATATCGGTCTTAATGCTTTATTACATTGGCTTTTATGAGATGATTCATAAACCTTACATATTGAAGTTATAGATCATATATCATTGATTTCTTTCTTTCTCTCATCTTTTAATTTATCTGCATAATTTTTGATTTTGCTTTACAATTCATAATCAAATTGGTTTTTTTTGCAAAACATATTTCAATTGTTATAATGAAATGACTAATA